AATATGGGTTTGAAGGAAGCTGATTCATTCATTAGTAAAGCCGAAGCCAATAGGAGTACTATTGTGAAAAAGTTAAGACCGCGGGCTCGAGGACGTAGTTATCTGATAAAAAGACCGACATGTCATATAACAATTGTATTAAAAGATAAATCTAAATCATTTTTAGATCAATCTAAGATTTAGATTCATATAAAAAAAATATGGATGAAAAATAAAATAGAATAGAAAAATATGGGACAAAAAATAAATCCACTTGGTTTCAGACTTGGTACAACTCAAAGTCATCATTCCTTTTGGTTCGCACAACCAAAAAATTATTCCGGGGGCCTACAGGAAGATGCAAAAATACGGAATTGTATCAAGAACTATGTACAAAAAAATAGGAAAATATCCTCAGGTTTCGAAGGAATTGCACGTATAACAATTAAAAAAAAAATCGATTTGATCCAAGTCATAATCTATATTGGATTCCCAAATTTATTAATAGAGGGGCAAACACGAGGAATCGAAGAATTACAGATGAATGTACAAAAGGAGTTTCATTCTGTAAACCGGAGACTCAACATTGCTATCACAAGAGTTGAAAAACCTTATGGACAACCTAATATTCTTGCAGAATATATAGCTTTACAATTAAAAAATAGAGTTTCATTTCGAAAAGCAATGAAAAAAGCTATTGAATTAACTGAACAAACGGATACAAAAGGAATTCAAGTGCAAATAGCAGGCCGTATCGACGGAAAAGAAATTGCACGTGTTGAATGGATCAGAGAGGGTAGAGTTCCCCTACAAACAATTCGCGCTAAAATTGATCATTGTTCCTATACAATTCGAACTATTTATGGAGTATTAGGTATAAAAATTTGGATATTTGTAGACGAGGAATAATCAACCTTGTCTTCCCATTCTGTCCAGTGATAAAACAAAAAATGACAAACTCTTTCATTCTTTTTTCGTTAAAAATAAAAAAATGAACAATTCTAATTCTATAAGGTTAAATATAAATTCGATTGATCATTTGGTATAATTGCTATGCTTAGTGTGTGACTCGTTAGTTTTTTCTTTATAGTTTCAAGTTGGGATTAAAAAAAAAAACTGACCCCTGCTATAAACTTTGTAATTATATAAAATAAACTAATAACCAACTTATTGCTTCGTATTGTCGAGATCCCAAGAAACAGTCACTATATGAATGAGTGGATCTATCATATGGTTGTAGCAACTGAAATTCTTTCAACAAAAAATAGATCTGATTATGGGTTGTAAAGCAAAAAAAAAAAATAAAATAAAGGGATGTGGATAAATGGAAGGATGATAGAAAGAAAGAACAAAAATATCAATGATATATGATTCCAATATGTATGGTCTATGAATCACGTCATAAAAGGCAGTGTGATAAAGCATCAATACTGATAATCAATACTGATAAGATAATTATAAATATAAGAATTTTAAAATGAAATAATTTAAAATAGAATAAAATAATAAAGAGCCTTCAGGTTAATAAAAACTGAGGAAATTGACTTGGGAACAAATTTTGTTGGAAGCTCCATTGCAAAGTTCGGACCTAACCATTAATGGAGAAGCTATGGGAACGACAGAACCTGTGACTGCATAGGCTTCTATTGAAAACGAATCCTAATAATTCATTGGGTGGGATGGCGGAACGGACCAAGAAAAAATTGATTTATTCTGAGAGGTTATGAATTGAACCTTCGAATGAAACAGGAAAGAGTAAATATTCGCCCGCGAAACCTCTATTTATTGGATTACAATCTTTTGTCGTAATTCGATAGAGGTAAAAAAAAATAAGGAAAGGATTCGTTATGTTATAAAAATAAAAAAGAGAAACATTACATTATCTATAAAGATACATAAATGTACACACACGTCTAGCTGTATTGTATATCTTGTATCTACATCTTCCTTCTTATGTAAGAAATTAAATATCAATAAAAGCCATTACTTGGTGTATTATCTATTAATGTGTACCTATTAATGTGTATCTATTAATGTGTATCTATAATATTATTTTATTGAATTTGAATCCTTTCATTCGCGAGGAGCTGGATGAGAAGAAACTCTCATGTCCGGTTCTGCAGTAGAGATGGAATTAAGAAACAACCATCGACTATAACCCCAAAAGAACCAGATTTCGTAAACAGCATAGAGGAAGAATGAAAGGAATATCTTGTCGAGGCAATCATATTTGTTTCGGCAGATACGCTCTTCAGGCACTTGAACCTGCTTGGATTACAGCTAGACAAATAGAAGCAGGGCGAAGAGCAATGACACGATATGTGCGTCGTGGTGGAAAAATATGGGTACGTATATTTCCCGACAAACCTGTTACAGTAAGACCCGCGGAAACACGTATGGGTTCGGGGAAGGGATCCCCTGAATATTGGGTATCCGTTGTTAAACGGGGTCGAATACTTTATGAAATGGGTGGAGTATCAGAAACTGTAGCTAGAGCAGCTATCTCAATAGCTGCGCGCAAAATGCCTATACGAACTCAATTTCTTATTTCAGGATAGAGATGTAGAACTAAAAAAAAAAGGGTATTGGGGATGAAAAAACAACCGCAGGTTTATTTATTTCTGGACGGACAATATTTCTTTTTTTTCTTTCATACTTTTGCATTGAAATAACAGATTGAAATAAAAATGATATGATTCAACCTCAGACCCTTTTGAATGTAGCGGATAACAGCGGAGCTCGAAAATTGATGTGTATTCGAATCATAGGAGCTGGTAATCACCGATATGCTCATATTGGTGATGTTATTGTTGCTGTAATCAAAGAAGCAGTTCCCAATATGCCTCTAGAAAGATCAGAAGTAATTAGAGCTGTAATTGTACGTACATGTAAAGAACTCAAACGTGAAAACGGTATGATAATACGATATGACGACAATGCTGCAGTTGTCATTGATCAAGAAGGAAATCCAAAAGGAACTCGAGTTTTTGGTGCGATCGCTCGAGAATTGAGACAGTTAAATTTTACTAAAATAGTTTCATTAGCTCCCGAAGTATTATAAATAGTAGTAGATGAGACTATGATATAGTATAGGGTATCTGAAATAGATCAAATAGATCAAATTAGTAGATTGTGTCTCACGTATATACTTTATAATAAAAATAATAAAAAGAAAAAAAAGGAAACATGTTGATTATATCAAAATTAGGAGGAACCTATAATTCTAGTTCGTCATGGGTAGGGACACTATTGCCGATCTAATAACTTCTATAAGAAATGCTGACACGGATAAAAAAGGAAGGGTTCGAATAGCATCTACAAATATCACCGAAAACATTAGTAAAATACTTCTACGAGAAGGTTTTATTGAAAACGTTCGGAAACATCAGGAGAGTAACAAATATTTCTTGGTTTCAACTCTGCGACATAGAAAAACCAGAAAAGGAATATATAAAACTAGAACCATTTTAAAGCGTATCAGCCGGCCCGGCTTACGAATTTATTCCAACTATCAACGAATTCCTAAGATTTTAGGTGGAATGGGAATTGTAATTCTTTCTACTTCTCGAGGTATAATAACAGATCGAGAAGCTCGACTAGAAAGAATTGGAGGAGAAATTTTGTGTTATATATGGTAATCTTCCACCTCTGGTATCCGAATTTGATCTCTAACTTCCTATTTGTAAAATAGAGAGGAAAAGTGAGTTATATAACTATTCCTCCATTAGTTGATACTTCAAGGAGGTTACCTGGAATGAAAGAACAAAAATTGATTCATGAGGGTTTAATTACTGAATCACTTCCCAACGGTATGTTCCGGGTCCGTTTAGATAATGAAGATCTAATTCTAGGATATGTTTCAGGGAGGATCCGCCGCAGTTTTATACGGATACTACCGGGAGATAGAGTAAAAATTGAAGTAAGTCGTTATGATTCAACCAGGGGACGTATAATTTATCGACTTCGCAACAAAGATTCGAATGATTAGGTTATTTTTTTAACCATGGGTATACAATTTGAAGTTCAAAAAAAATTCAAGAGACTTATTCTCTTCCAAGAAGTGGATTCAGAATTAAGGTAAGGAATAAAAAATATGAAAATAAGGGCTTCCGTTCGTAAAATTTGTGAAAAATGTCGACTGATTCGCAGGCGTGGACGAATTATAGTGATTTGTTCCAATCCGAAACATAAACAGAGACAAGGGTAATTCTTCTAAAAAAGAACTTTACTTTCAAAAAAAAAAAAATATATATGTAAAAATAAGGTAAAGGATCTGTTTTAACATGAAATGGATATCTCCGTATCTTTTCTTTTTGTATATTTCTGACTCATAAATATGAGATGATAAAATATGACAAAAGCTATACCAAGAATTGGTTCACGTAGGAATGGGCGTATTGGTTCACGTAAGAATGGACGTAGAATACCAAAAGGCGTTATTCATGTTCAAGCGAGTTTCAACAATACCATTATAACTGTTACAGATGTACGAGGTCGGGTAGTTTCTTGGGCCTCCGCCGGTACTTCTGGATTCAAAGGCACAAGAAGAGGAACACCTTATGCTGCTCAAGCCACAGCGGTAAATGCTATTCGTACAGTGGTTGATCAGGGTATGCAACGAGCAGAAGTTATGATAAAGGGTCCTGGTCTCGGAAGAGATGCAGCATTACGAGCCATTCGTAGAAGTGGTATATTATTAAGCTTCGTACGTGATGTAACACCTATGCCACATAATGGATGTCGACCTCCTAAAAAAAGACGTGTGTAGAAATAAGAATTAAACCGATTTCAAGAGAAATAAATGATCAAATAATAATACTAGTACAGTATGGTTCGAGAGGAAGTAGCAGGATCCACTCGAACACTACAGTGGAAGTGTGTTGAATCAAGAGTAGACAGTAAGCGTCTTTATTATGGTCGTTTCATTCTGTCACCACTTATGAAAGGTCAAGCTGATACCATCGGTATTGCCATGCGAAGGGCCTTACTTGGAGAAATAGAAGGAACATGTATCACACGTG